TTATTCATCTACTTGATCTTTTGAAAAAAGAATAGATTGAACTTGAAAATTTACTCATTTAAATTTAATGAGTAAACGATTGAATTTTATTCGGTTGGGTGGTACCAACTAAATCGAGTACTACTTCCCATTTAGTTCGTATTGAATTAATTAATCAAGCTGCTACCAGAAATTTATTTGCAATTTGGTACTATGTACCATAGTCTCTCAATCAAAAGAATTTCGACATATTTTACTTTATTATATTATGAAAATCAATCCGAATCCTTCTGGTTCTACGGTTTCCACACTTGAAGAAAAAAACCTAGGACGTATCACTCAAATTATTGGCCCAGTACTGGATGTTGTTTTCCCCCGGGGCAAGATGCCTAATATTTATAACGCTTTGGTAGTTAAAGGTCGAGATACTGCCGGTCAGCAAATTAATGTGACTTGTGAGGTACAACAATTATTAGGAAATAATCGAGTTAGAGCTGTAGCTATGAGTGCTACAGATGGTCTGACGAGAGGAATGGAAGTGATTGATACAGGAGCTGCTCTAAGTGTTCCAGTCGGCGGAGCTACTCTCGGACGAATTTTCAATGTTCTTGGAGAGCCTGTTGATAATTTAGGTCCTGTAGATACTTGTACAACATCGCCTATTCATAGATCTGCGCCTGCTTTTATACAGTTAGATACGAAATTATCAATCTTTGAAACAGGGATTAAAGTGGTGGATCTTTTAGCTCCGTATCGCCGTGGAGGAAAAATTGGACTATTTGGGGGAGCTGGCGTGGGTAAAACAGTACTTATCATGGAATTGATCAACAACATTGCCAAAGCTCATGGAGGCGTATCCGTATTTGGTGGAGTAGGTGAACGTACTCGTGAAGGAAATGATCTCTACATGGAAATGAAAGAATCTGGGGTAATTAATGAAAAAAATATTGCAGAATCAAAAGTAGCTCTAGTCTATGGTCAAATGAATGAACCACCAGGAGCTCGTATGAGAGTAGGTTTGACTGCACTAACCATGGCAGAATATTTCCGGGATATTAATGAACAAGATGTGCTTTTATTCATCGACAATATCTTTCGTTTCGTTCAAGCGGGATCAGAAGTATCTGCCTTATTAGGGAGAATGCCTTCTGCAGTGGGTTATCAACCTACCCTTAGTACCGAAATGGGTTCTTTACAAGAAAGAATTACTTCCACCAAAGAAGGGTCTATAACTTCGATCCAAGCAGTTTATGTACCTGCAGATGATTTGACCGACCCTGCTCCTGCCACGACATTTGCACATTTAGATGCTACTACCGTACTATCAAGAGGATTAGCTGCCAAAGGTATTTATCCAGCAGTCGATCCTTTAGATTCAACGTCAACTATGTTACAACCTCGGATCGTTGGCGAGGAACATTATGAAACTGCTCAAAGAGTTAAGGAAACTTTACAACGTTACAAAGAACTTCAGGACATTATAGCTATCTTGGGGTTGGACGAATTATCCGAAGAAGATCGTTTAACTGTAGCAAGAGCACGAAAAATTGAACGCTTCTTATCACAACCCTTCTTCGTGGCAGAAGTCTTTACTGGTTCTCCAGGGAAATATGTTGGTCTCGCCGAAACAATTAGGGGGTTTCGATTGATCCTTTCTGGGGAATTAGACAGTCTTCCCGAGCAGGCCTTTTATTTGGTAGGTAACATCGACGAAGCTACCGCGAAAGCTATGAACTTAGAAGGGGAGAGCAAATTGAAGAAATGACCTTAAATCTTTGTGTATTGACCCCTAATCGAATTATTTTGGATTCAGAAGTGAAAGAAATAATTTTATCTACTAATAGTGGACAAATTGGCGTATTACCAAACCACGCCCCTATTGCCACAGCGGTAGATATAGGTCTTTTGAGAATACGTCTCAACGACCAATGGTTAACGGTAGCCTTGATGGGTGGTTTCGCTAGAATAAGTAATAATGAGATCACCATTTTAGGAAATGATGCGGAGATGAGTACTGACATTGATCCGCAAGAGGCTCAACAAGCTCTTAAAATAGCTGAAGCTAACTTGAGTGGAGCTCAGGGAAAGAGACAAGCAATTGAGGCGAATCTAGCTCTCAGACGAGCTCGGACACGAGTAGAGGCTGTTAATGTTATTTCCTACTAGTAAAAATAAAAAAAAACGCACATAAAAATAAGAAAAAGAAGTTCTTTAGAGGTTCTTTATTATATACCATATTTTGATTCTGCCAATTGAATACAATCAATTCTAGATGATACAACAAAAAAAAGAAGATGGCTAGAAAAACTTATTAGATACCAGAGTTGATGGTATCTAATAAGTTCTACCTACTATTGGATTTGAACCAATGACTTCCGCCGTATGAAAGCAATACTCTAACCACTGAGTTAAGTAGGTTATTCATCATCACAAAAAAAGGACCCATCGCCTCGGGGATTATAGGTGGAATATTTTTTCTACGCAATACCAATCCATTAACAGTAAGCGGATTAAAGAACTC